GTACTTCTGTTGTCTCAATTATCATTTTAACGATCAACTTCTCCCATAATGATATCTATACTACCTAGTATCGTCATAATATCAGCCAATTTCATTCTTTTAACTAACTGAGGAAGAATTTGCAAATTAATAAACCCCGGTGGGCGAATTTTATATCGCCAAGGAAAAACACCCTTATCTCCTATCAGAAAAATTCCCAATTCTCCCTTTGGTGCTTCGACTCTTGCATAAAGTTCTTGCTTCGACAATTCAAAAGTCGGAGAAGGTTTTTTACTAATGAATCGATAATCAAACTCATTCCATACAGTATCTTTTACTCTATCAAAGCGGCGGATTTCTAAATTTTCATAGGGCCCTCCCGGAATTCCTTCTAGGGCCTGTTGAATAATTTTTATGGATTCTGTCATTTCACTGATTCGTACTAAATAACGAGCTAATGAATCCCCCTCTTTTTGCCATTGGACTTCCCAATCAAATTCGTCGTAACACTCATAATGATCAACTTTACGAAGATCCCATTGTATTCCGGAAGCTCGTAGCATTGGTCCCGACAAACCCCAATTTATTGCTTCCTCTCCACCAATAATGCCTACTCCTTCAACTCGTTCTAAAAAAATGGGATTCCTTGTAATAAGCTTTTGATATTCAGCAATTCCTGTTAAAAAATAATCGCAAAAATCCAAACATTTATCTATCCAGCCATGAGGTAAATCAGCAGCGACTCCGCCAATACGAAAAAAATTGTGCATCATTCGCATACCGGTGGCAGCTTCGAATAGGTCATATATCAATTCTCTTTCTCGAAAAATATAGAAGAAAGGAGTCTGTGCCCCAATATCTGCCATAAAAGGGCCAAGCCATAACAAATGCGAAGCTATACGACTTAACTCCAACATAATGACTCTGATATAACTGGCCCTTTTAGGAACTTGAATATTGCCTAATTGCTCTGGCGCATTTACAGTTATTGCTTCTGTGAACATAGTAGCTAAATAATCCCAACGTGTTACATAAGGCAAATATTGTATAATTGTTCGATTTTCCGCAATTTTTTCCATACCTCTGTGTAAATAACCCAATATTGGTTCACAGTCAATAACATCTTCACCATCTAAAGTAACAATTAGTCGAAGAACACCATGCATTGATGGGTGGTGAGGTCCCATATTGACTATCATGAGGTCTTTTCTTGTAGCTGGTACAGTCATAGGTTTTTCCTGATTCATTCTTCCATGAATTGCTGAAAGCGAAAAGAAGTTCACCAAACTTTAAGCCAATAATTCAAACTAACTCTTCAAATTAACGAGTTTTTCTCTCTCGAATATCCAACTGCCCTATTAATTCTTTATAACGTGCTCTATTTTTTTTTGACAAATAAGCCAGCAGCCGTTGACGTTTTCCGAGAATTTTCCGCAGACCTCTTTGAGATAAATAGTCTTTTTTGTGCAATTCCAAATGTGAAGTAAGCCTCCGTATCTTGTTGGTGAAACTTACTACTTGAAATTCAACAGATCCTCTGTTTTCTTTGTTTTCTTCTTGTTCTTGCAAAATAATTGAAATAAATGAATTTTTTACCATAAAAGAATTTCACACTCCCCTTTTTACAGATATTTATTTTATTGATCAGTAATAATAATGTCAGAAATTTTAATGTAGTATATACAATAATCATAATTTCTTTATACATTCCTAGTTTTCTCAATTAACACTAATCAATCCAATTTTTGAGTTCATTTGTATAGTGATACAAAAAGACGATACCAAATAGTTCAGTCCGAAGATTTGATTGATTAATTTAATTGATACCCCATTTCCTTAATATTCACGTATCCTAGACTGGGATGTAAGAGAGCGCATATGCGCATCGGGTTGCTTGCATATAACATGGTCACGGACAGAAGAAAAAATGAAAAATTGATAGAACAATAGAATATATAGGAAACTCAAAATTTTTAATCAGGGATACATATATATCCTTAACATACTCAAGCGGCTCCCATTATTGGTATCAAACCAATAGCGATTCATACAAGCTAAATCTTCTAATCGATAATTAGGCCAAAAAAAGAACTTTAATTTATTTAATTCATTTTTTTTTCTGTCAAAATTTTTACTTTCCTCCAAAAATTGACTCCAGTTTTTTATCTTGTTTTCCTTGCAAAATAAATTATTTCTATGCACACCATTCTGATTCTTTAAATTCAAATTGAAAGAAATTAGAATTCTCAATTCTCTACGACGTCTAGACGATAAAATTTTTTCAGGAACAAGCAAATCAAAATTATTTTTGTCTCTATTTAGAGTTTTTATTTTATGTCTTGAAATGGATTCATCAAAAGTATTCTTAGCAACATTTTTGGGGTTTCGGTATCTTTGATTACTTTGGTGCTTACTTTTATGAACCAAGGAAATACCTATGATTTGATACATAAAAAACTGTCCGTCATTTTTTACAGATAGACGGGCAGGTTCCATAATTAATATTCCCTTTTTCGTTAATTGTGTAAGATTTAAACGCCTCCTCATTATATCCAGATTCATTTCTTTCCTTTGAATATAGGATATAGTAATTTTTCTTACATTTATGAGGCTAACCAGCAGACCATATATCTGGATATTATTCAGCATTTTTTGATTCAATTGATTCAAACGTCCAGTCCATCTTAATTGCAAAGGAAAATCTCCTTTAAGGAATATTTTAAGTTTTTCAATGGATTCTAAAAAATATTCTTCAATATTGTTTTGATTCTTTAATTCAAAATATTGTTTTGAATTTGCTGGACTAAAATTAAAAAAAACCTCATCCTCCTCTTGTTTTCCCTTGATATTTTTATTTTCAATAAAATTTTGATTTATATTCAAATTAAAAAGAAGTAAGTTCCTTGGGATAAACCAAGGTTTCTCTTTATATTTATGATAAAGTATCACAAACTCTGGAAAGAAAAAAACTTTCGGATTCGATATGAGGCGATTTAAGATTAAGAATTTTTCATTCATTCCCATCCAATCAAAAGACATTCCCATCCAATCAAAAAAGACTTTGTTGTAATTGATTTCAGAATTTGAATCAATTGGAAGATAAAAAAGACCATTACCTTTATTATTAAGTTTATCCCTGATTTGGTCCTTTTTAGGTTCAACCTCAATATTTGTACTAAATTTCCAACCCAAATATTTTCTATCTGTATTTTTTTCCCTATATATAATATCACTTTTTCCTAGATAATTCTTGATAGGAATATTCTTGAGTATGCTAAAAATTTTTTCGTTATTTCTGTTGGAATTTTCTTGATTCTTATTTGTTTCTAATGATGATCTATAAATAGAGGCCTTCTTCTTATTTTCAGAATGAATATATTTATATGATAAAAGATCATATCTATAGTTTTTTTGAAAATTTTCCTCTTTATTTGGTAATAAATATACTTTCGAATTTTGTTTTTTTTTTGAATCAAATAATTGGTCTTTTTCATAGGAATACCGTTTATTTAAATCCTTATTTTGAGACGTATGGCATTGATTTAGTCCATTTCTCCATTTTTGTGGGACTAATCTAGACCATGTAATCTGCGATAAATCGTATTGATAATGACCTCTTAACCAGTTTTTCCATGGATTCATTCCATTATTTGGAAGTTTCTTATGTCTTACTTCGGAATCAAATATTCCTTGTCTTCCAAAAAGATCTTTTATTTCATTCTTAAGAAAAAAAGAAGGTCCATTATATTGAAGAAGAGATCTTAACTTATTGAAGTTAATAACTTGGGTTTGTGATAATTTGAAAAATACATATTTTTGTGACAAGTAAGATAAATTCAAAAAAATATGTGACTTCCGCTTACTATTTCTAAGATTATCAAAAGCCTTTTTTATAGTCATAGGCGAAATGAAGTCAATTTTATTTTGTTTTGTTTTATTAATCCTTTCTTGATCTTGATTTATTTCATTATTGTTAATGTATTTATCAAGAATTTTTTTTGTTGATTCCATACAAATTTGTAGAGTGATTCTGCGCATATTAATGATACATAGAAAGATATCTATGTATATTTTTTCAATGAAAAATTTAACTATTAATTCAATATTTTTTCTTTTTAATATTTTCCAAATTTTTGGGGGTGATTCTCCATTATTATTTTTTTTTATTCCCGGCGTTACTTTTTTTTTATTTTTTTTCATTATTTCTATTTGATTTCTGATTGTCTTTCTTCTATCAATTCTATGTTTCATTTCTTCTTCGGCCTGTGAATAATTTGTCCAACCTGTAGATCGATTTTGAGTAAGTGATTCATGAATTATCTGAGTGCTGATTATAGAATCCTTTTCTGTTTGAGTTTCACTTGATTCATATATTTCTGTCGGTATAAATAATGGAATTTTTTTTTCTTTTAAAAGTTCTTTTCTTTTTTGTTTTACAAATAAAACTACTTTTGATTGTTTTTTTTTTATTTTTTTTAAAACTCTTCGAACTCTAAAATTCAATTTTCTTATTTCGACTTTATAGTCTATATCTTTAAAAACGGGTTCAAAAAAGGAAGGTGTTTTTCGAGGAGGACCAAACGGATATTCTGTTTCCTTTCCTAAAACTGTTAAAAAACAAGAATCAAAATCATCTTCTTGCTTTGGATCTCTATCAGAGAGTCGTAGTTTCGATCTATGCCAAGGTTTTAAATGAAAAGGATATAGGATTTTGATCTGAAAACCCTCTCTTAACCAATTTTTAGGAAATTCTGTTTTGGAGAATTGAAGACCATTATAGCTACACTTTAGATAAATTTCTCTATTCCAATCTTGAAAATCCTCATACCATTCCGGAGATTGCCGTAATAAAATACGTCCAATATTCTTAGCTATTATTAATAAGGGTAATTTAATATATCTTCTAAAAATTGATTGAGCTAGTAACAGAATACTTCTTGTTTTTTGTGCATATGGAATGTTCTCCCAGAATTCTATTACGTCTTCCTGGTTGTTTTTTTTTATTTGCAATTGTTGATCTA